AAAATAGTTAGGACATACTACTATAAAATGCAAATGTTTTATTTGAAAATGTTCTATTTTTCCATAGAAATGTGTTCGCTCAAGAAAAGTTCCAGAAGATGTTAATCGTAAATAAGAAGATTGTTTACGAAAAAAAACGAATAAAAATTCACATTCAAATATATAAGAATTGTATAGGAACCAAAATAGTCTTTTATTTTCTTTTGAAAAAACACAAATAGATTTTTTATGAGTAATGAGAAGACTATTCCAATTATGATATTCGTGAAGAAAGAATCGCAATGAATGCAAAAAAGGAACATCTTGAATCCAGCATTGAAGAATTTGAACCAAGATTTCCATGTGGATGGGATGAGGTATTAGTATATCTGAGACATAATTTAAATGCGATAATTTGTCCTCTAAAAAGGGAAAAATTGAATGAATTGATCGTAAATTATGATATTTTGGTATTTCTTTTTTTTCTCCGAAAAAAGATACTAATAGCAGCGAGAACGGAATTTCTACAATAATTGCAAAACTTTCTGATATCATTTGAGAATAAAAATGAGAATAAAAAAAATTGTTATGCCCAACGAACCTCTTTTGGTTAGAATCATTAACCGAAGAAATCAAAAAATTCTGTTGATAGATTCGAGTAATTAGGCGTTTTACAAGTGCTAAACTAGATTTATTGTCATAACCAAAAACTTCGACAGGTTCGTAAAAAATCGAACCATTTAAACCATGATCATGAGCAAGTGCATAAATATACTCCTGAAAGAGTAGCGGATATAGGAAGTGTTGTTGCCGAGATTTCTCCTTTTCTAAATATCCTTGTAATTCTTCCATTGACTTACATTTCTACTTTAACCAGAAACAGTAGGCATTTCTTGGTTATCAAATTATACATAGTGCAATATGGTCAGAACAGAGTATGTATTATGTATGGAAAAAAATATATACCCCGGAAACAGGTAGTCCAATCAACAGATATTTTTCCTCCCCTCTTCTATCCAATGGGTTTATCTTCGTTATAATTCCCAGAGGTTCAAAAATCTTTTATTTTTGCAACCCGATCGCTCTTTTGACTTTGGAACAAATTCTTTTTGTCAGTATACTGTTTCTTCTACACATTCGTTTCCAATCCATAATAGAGAATAGTTAGGATTTTTAAAAAAACAAAAAAAAGAATCAAAGGACCACTCACAGGAGAACCCTTCCCCGCATCAGGCACTAATTTTTTTTTAACGTCTAATTAGATCGGGTAATTATTCAAATTAAGATAAGAATAGAAGCTCGTTGCTTTTTTTTTTACCAGAATTGGAGCCGTGGGGCTCTATCCATTTATTCACTAGACCCAACTGTAAATGTGAATTTCTTTTGTCTTCCTCCAAAAATAAATAAAAAAAAATGGGAATAATCCGGTAGGAATCAACTCAAAATTCTACTAAAAATAATAAGAATATAAGAAGAAATTCCATTTTCTTCTTATTATTACGACAGGCTGTTTTTTCCATCCATTACCTTTCAGGATCAGTCGCGGTCTTATAGACTCTACCAATAGTCTGGACGAATTCGTTGCTTCATCCAAATGTGTAAAAGATCATAGTCGCACTTAAAAGCCGAATACTCTACCGTTGAGTTAGCAACCCAGACAAATATGATATGTAGATACGATCGAAATAAAAAAAATCAATTGAATTGCATTGCACTGTACAACTACGTCAAACCGTTGAACTAACAAGAAATATAAAGGAAAAATTTGAGGATCAATTAGAAACACCAAAATAACAAAATGAGCAGATCGGATTAAAAAACAACGGATTTCCAATAGAAATATCAAAATTTATACAGACTACCCCTTTTCGAAAAATTTTTGATTTTCGTTAAGAAAATACATCTTGTATTGTATAACAGTAAATCCAGCAAACCCATCATTTGACTGAAGTAAAGGAAAAACCAACAGGGGTCGGAATAAATGGATCCATTTATCTACGATCGAATTATATTTGTTCGATACACCATTGTCAATATGAGTGGAATGTTGAGAGAACAAATTCAATTAATTAGTAAGTAAATCAAATAAGGATTTGTGTTGGATTGGCACAACATAAATAAGAAATTTAGATGAAAAAAAAAGTACAGAAAAATGTCGGGTTTATTCAATCAATAGAGGTACAATAAGCAAGGTTCGTCCTTTGTTTGTTGGTGGATTTCCACAACAACAATAAAAATAAATAAAAAAGTATGAATAGAACAAGAAAAAAGCAAATTTTGGGTAAATAATTACCCAAAATAGATACTAGTTACCTTTCTTTTTTTTGTTGTTTATTTCTTTACAAAGCTCTTTCTTTAAATAATTCTGCCTTCCTTAAAATATAATGAACAGTTCCTGTAGGTTGAGCACCTTTTTCAAGGAAATAACGAATAACGGGAACGTTTAAATAAGTTTGATTCTGTATCGGATCGTAAAAACCTACTTTTCGAAGATCTCTTCCTTCTCTTCGGGATCGAACATCAATTGCAACGATTCGATAGATCGCTCATTGGGATAGATGTAGATAAATAATACCCCCCCCCCTAGAAACGTATAGGAGGTTTTCTCCTCATACGGCTCGAGAAAAAAACGATTTAAATTCGAATATTTCTGTATATAATAGCAAATAGATCCATAAAATCATGGACTATGATTTTAGTCGTTTTTTGTTCTTACTTACAGAAAAAAAAAAAAGAAATATCATTCATACTCATAACTCAAGTTGGGTAATTCGGAAAAAGTTCGAAGGTTAAAGTAAATCCTTAGACATTTCTTGAGTCGTCTCTAACCTTTTTTGTTTGTCTCGTCTCGAATACTCCTCATTCTAGTAAAATTATTGAGACAATTGAAAATAGTGTTTCCTTGTTCCGGAATCCTTGCTCTTTGCTTTGTAAAATCATTGGGTTTAGACATTACTTCGGTGATCCTTATTCCTTTTCAAAATGGCAGCAACATACCTTTTGTTTTTTGTTATTTCTTTCTATAGAAAGATAATACGAATGATTGATTCCCTTGTAATATAATACACTTTTAATTTGAATCGAAAAAGTTTTCCTAATTCCAACAAATTTGTTTGACTTTTTTTTTATTTCATTTTTCATTTCAAACTTGTTCGGATTTTAACCCTTCGATTTCTATATTGAAGATATACTTACAAAGTTGGTCTAACTTATTTATTGTTACTAACCCTAGATTCTTCCTCCCGATAAATGAATCAATACTTTTTGCTCGAGCTCCATCGTGTACTATTCCTATTTACCAACCCAACACAAATTAGGTTCCTAGCAAGAACAAACTATGTCGATTCAAGAGCATCTTCATTCCTATAGAAAATGGTGGATGTAAGAATCCACAACGAATCATGTCCTTCAAGTCGCGCGTTGCTTTCTACCACATCGTTTCAAACGAAGTTTTACCATAACATTTCTCTAATTAAATTTCGAACCGGTATGGAATTGATTCAAGATGGAATCATGAATAGTCATTGGCTCAACGGTATATAAATACCTTTTATGTATCTATGGATAGATAAATAGTTATCCGGAAAAGTCTTAGAAAGGATTTAAGTTATTTCGCCCCATATTCTATCATATGAATGAAACATATTTCTCAAAAAGACGAATAAACGAATTTACTTAAGTCTTATTTACATCTTCAACAGATTGTTCGGGATGGTGAATCATGAAAAAGATCCCATTTTTCTCGAACAAAAAAATTCTAAACTTCAAAAGAACAGTCTTTAATAGAAATAGATTTCCAATCTAATCCCGGATGGATTGAAAATTCCGAAACAAAATCAGTTATTAACCAAATATAAACTATTTCAATGACTCGAAAAGGCCAGAGGTTTCTCTATAATATAGATTTTTCACACGTCTTCGAGTACCAAGGGTTCATAAAAATGAAGATTAAAATCCTTTTTTGTTTTCATGAGTATGGAATAGAAAGGGTCTCGTGTAAGGTAAGATTAAAGTCATTATTTTTTCTTTCAATTCTTTCTTTCATCTGAAAGAGAAAATCAGAATCAAGAATAAGAAGAATCTAATCTTTTCGTATCCATCATATACAACGAACAATTCTTACCGGAGGTAATCATGGATATTTAAAGAATCACAGACCCTTATTGACTTAACCAAAGGACCACTGTTACTGAACAATACAATAATATATATATATATTATATAATATATATAATTATATAATATAGGACTTGTTTTTTTTTTTTTATTATCTTGTTATATTATTTTGATATTATTATTTGTTATTTTTATATTATACAGTATACAGACAGATTTTGTTTTACTTCAGGTTCCAAAATCTTTTCGCCAATTCCATAGAATATATAAATTTTCATCCATCCAATCGTTACATTACATTGATATTCATTTGAATAAGATATAAGATAAAATGCAAAAAAATGGGATCCAGATCCATTCGTTTTTCTTATTTTTTTTTCTTAGAAGTTTTAAGACGAACCATGAAATGAAATTAATACCAAAAACTACGTAATCTTTAGTCTCCACATAAAATAAAGTGTGGAATTGGGATACACTATTTATTTTTCTTTAGGCCCCCTTGAGAATGGAATAGAAAAAGGGCCTTTTTCCATTTCGATTCAGAATGCATCATGTTAGAATTCCCATTTCACGGATATGGAACACAAAGCTTCCATAAGTAACTAACTTCAATATGAATATGAGTAGTACAAGCATACTCTGAATGGGAATGCTCCCCCAATTCTTTTTTGAATTGGGAATTAAAAGAAATATCTTTATTTCTACCCGTGCACTCGATCGCGTTTGTGAGAAACCAAACGAAAGAAAAGATATAATTCGTAGAATTATTCCTAGAATTCAGAGCAGAGGGTTGGATCACATTATATCCAAAAAGTTGTTAAAGAGAAGAATCTTTCGTTTCTGATGAAGACGATCTGGGACGGAAGGATTCGAACCTCCGAGTGACGGGACCAAAACCCGCAGCCTTACCGCTTGGCCACGCCCCATTTAGGTTTATATTCGACACTAATAAAGACTAATATTGGTATTGGTCATTCGTCAATCCCAACCCAAATACATATGAAATACATTGTTGCTAGGATTCAACACATGTAAATATAGAATAAAAAAATTATTGATCATTACATAAAATTCAATTAAGATATTGTATGAAACTATAATTCCTTGTATTCTCATTTGAGAATGAAAGGAAAGATTTTGGATTTGGGAGAGTTCGAAGAAAAGGAAGGATTTTTTGACCCGCCTTTTCATTTTTCCCTCATAAAAAAAAACTCAACCAAAATCAAATTTTCTAATCTACAAGAATGAAATGTTTGTTATGCTTAATATCTTTAGTTTAATCTGTATCTGTCTTAATTCTACCCTTTATTCGAGTAGTTTTTTCTTCGCCAAACTGCCCGAGGCTTATGCCTTTTTCAATCCCATCGTAGATGTTATGCCTGTCATACCTGTACTATTTTTTCTCTTAGCCTTTGTTTGGCAAGCCGCTGTAAGTTTTCGATAAAATCTTTACTACTCTGCAAAATTCATGATTTATCCAAAAAAATTCTAAAAATTGATAAGATCAGATAAGTTTTACATTATGAACCCTCGATTCAAAAACGGAAATTCTTGTATATTGAATTGAATGACCGCGGTGATAAATTTTGATCAACTTATTTCCTCGTTCTGACCTTCCAGTAAACAAGGACTTTCTAAGGACCCCACAATACCCAACAATGGATATGGCCAAAAATTTTTGGTAATGAAGGAATCAGAATCTTTCTTTTCTTGTATTCAAAATAAATTCGTGAAAATTCTTTTTTTTCAAGAAAGGACTTCATTTTTGGGGGCGTTATGTCAAAATAGTGTATGTGATAAAAAATGGGCAATCTATTTCCTTTTTCCAAAAAAAAAAAATCTTGGAGATTGTGTAATGCTTACTCTCAAACTCTTCGTTTACACAGTAGTGATATTTTTTGTTTCTCTGTTCATCTTCGGATTCTTATCTAACGATCCGGGCCGTAATCCTGGACGTGAGGAATAAAAAAAAAAAAAAGATTTTGAGTTTTTCTTTATTTTCTTTTTATGTATTCTATACATTTACCTATGATGAAAAAACCAAGGGATCGGAATTTTTTCAAATTCGAAAGTCTGAAGTGATCAGAGAGAGCGGAGAGAGAGGGATTCGAACCCTCGGTACAAATAACTCGTACAACGGATTAGCAATCTGCCGCTTTAGTCCACTCAGCCATCTCTCCCAATTCAAAATTGAAAATTTTTTTATGTGACGCGACACGTGAAGTAAAAAAGATTGAAAAAAAACTGTTTTCTTTCTTTATTACTTTATTATAAGAATTATAAGGATAAAATAACGATAATAATAATAAAAATATAATATATATTTTTATTATATTTTATTATATTTTATATTTAAATTTAATATATTAAAATATTAAATATATTCAAATTAAAAATGGATAAGGTTTATCTACGAATTTGATCAGCAATTCAATTTAGATAATGATTTGAAACGGATGCCTTATCTCCAATAGAATAGATATAGAAAGAATACCTTACTTCAACTTCACTTCTTGGATTTTGTAAGAAAGGTTCATCCCCCCGGCCTGGTTAAGTACTGGCCGGGCCATTACATTACTTCTTTTGTTCTGATGAATCATTTCATAGATCAAACAATTTAATTATTTTTGATTTGATATCAAATCAAAAATACTTGTTATTGAAGCAACAGCAAAGACAGTTTCCATCTCCATTCCTATGATAGAAGCGTCATTTCTTAGTATTATTAAGACTATAAGAACTATAGAATATGAATATTTTTTCACATTTTCAATATTTTTAGTTTTAAAATATTTTTGTTATTAGTATTTTTTTTTTCTCAATTTACTTAGTTACTTAAGTGGAAAAGGACACATACATATATTGATATTAAATAATATCAAAAAGGAAACACACATATGTTATAACATATATAACATAACTCATTTACTTGTTCAAGGGACAAGTTTTATTTAAAAATTTGAGATCCAATAAATCCGAACTTAAATTCATAAAATCCGACAGTTAAAAGGGAAGTTGAAAACGAAAAAGGAAATGCAGAATTCGTCATTTTTATGGTTCAGCTTCAATAATTCCTTCGATTCGGGAGTGTCAGTAATGACTTCCAGCAAACGATAAAGTATAACTTTTCACTTTATTATATTATGTTATGTATGATTTTGTTATTTAAATTAAATAAGCTGCTTTCTATTCTTCGCCTATTTTTTCAAGTACCCCCAGTGAGACGAAGTGTCAACGCTAGAATTTTCATGAGTCTGATGCTAGCTTAATTGTCTCTCATTCTTTTGTTCGACAAAAGGTCCATTCATATATAATAATGAATATGAAGCGGGTATAGTTTAGTGGTAAAAGTGTGATTCGTTCGATTAATAACTTAAATAGTTAAGGGGTCCTTCGGTTTTTTCA